AGCATTTGTGGGTTCAATGCGAAAATTGTTATGGATTAAATTATAAGAAATTTTTTAAATCAAAAATGAATCTTTGTGAACAATGTGGATATCATTTGAAAATGAGTAGTTCAGATAGAATCGAACTTTCGATCGATCCGGGTACTTGGGAGCCTATGGATGAAGACATGGTCTCTCTGGATCCCATTGAATTTCATTCGGAGGAGGAGCCTTATAAAAATCGTATCGATTCTTATCAAAGAAAGACAGGATTAACCGAGGCTGTTCAAACAGGCATAGGGCAACTAGACGGTATTAACGTAGCAATTGCGGTTATGGATTTTCAGTTTATGGGGGGTAGTATGGGATCCGTAGTTGGGGAGAAAATTACCCGTTTGATTGAATACGCTACTAAAGAATTTCTACCTCTTATTATAGTGTGTGCTTCCGGAGGGGCACGCATGCAAGAAGGAAGTTTGAGCTTGATGCAAATGGCTAAAATATCTTCTGCTTTATATGATTATCAATCCAATAAAAAGTTATTCTATGTACCAATCCTTACATCTCCTACTACCGGTGGGGTGACAGCTAGTTTTGGTATGTTGGGGGATATCATTATTGCTGAACCCAATGCCTACATTGCCTTTGCGGGTAAAAGAGTAATTGAACAAACATTGAATAAAACAGTACCCGACGGTTCACAAGCGTCTGAGTATTTATTTCAGAAGGGCTTATTCGATCTAATCGTACCACGTAATCCTTTAAAAAGCGTTCTGAGTGAGTTATTTCAGCTCCACACTTTCTTTCCTTTGAATCAAAATTAAAACTTTAAGTTCAATTTTTTTGAGCAAACAAGTAATTAGTTTCTCGGAATCCAAGTAAAAATTAGACGAATGAAGTTTTCTTTGTTGACATAAGATCTAATTGTATAAAGAATAAAAAGTCACAGAAAATTGAGAATCCCCCCTTTTATCTATTCCTGATTATTGATCAACAAGATAAAAGATGAAATTCTTATTTTCGTAAAATTGGGCAAAAAAAAATATCTTCTTCTCGTCATATATAATGAAAATCTAGAAAATATAGAATCTATATCTTACGATAATCCTTTTTTTACTAAGAATCCCTGCTGGATGGGATTCTAACAACCTCTTCAATATAAATAGAATCTAAATGAAGTAGAATCTAATTCATTTTTAAGAAACTTTTTGCTTAATAAATGAAATTCGAAGACACGAGCAAAAAATGAAGAAAAGAATATCTCATCCATATCCTTTCAAATCCTTCATGTAGAAAGATCAAAAACTACATTATATACTCACTTAGATAGATACTTATATCTATAGATTCTAAAATATTAAGTAATAATAATTCAAATTTAGAATTATCAAATTATAATAAGTAAGATATCCTTATATATAATAAGATATATATATAATAAGATATCTTTATATTATAAATAATAATAACAGGTACAAATAGTAAATCGAGGTACCCATTCTATGACAACTCTTAATTTTCCCTCTATTTTGGTCCCTTTAGTAGGCCTAGTATTTCCGGCAATCGCAATGGCTTCTTTATTTCTTCATGTTCAAAAAAACAAGATTGTTTAGAGCCGATAGCACAAAATCTCATCTATTTTTTTTATTGACGTTTGTATCATAACACAGATATCCATTTAGCAAAATATGGTATAAACGGCTTCCGCCGAAAACTTCTTATGTCTCCAGAAAATGCTATATTCTAGCTATTTTAAAATAGACCCGAATCGGCGGATGGCTGAACTGTAAAGTTGGTCTATCTATATGTATGTGGCTATCTTTAGTGAGTCATACGAAGGGTATGTTATTAGTTTAGATCTAACCAATTTAATGAATTACTCCTAAAGGTTCACATCAAACTAGTGCTAGTTGATGCGAGTTACTTCGGAAACAAACGGACTAAAGTCAAATTCATTGGGGCATTCTCTCAATTCCAAAAAAAGCAACGGGATCAAGTATGAGTTGTCGATCAGAACATATATGGATAGAACCTATAAAGGGGGCTCGAAAAATAAGTAATTTCTGCTGGGCTATTATCCTTTTTTTAGGTTCATTAGGATTCTTGTTGGTTGGAACCTCGAGTTATCTTGGTAGAAATTTGATATCTTTATTTCCGTCTCAGCAAATAGTTTTTTTTCCACAAGGAATTGTAATGTCTTTCTATGGGATCGCGGGTCTTTTTATTAGCTCCTATTTGTGGTGCACAATTTCGTGGAATGTAGGTAGTGGTTATGATCGATTTGATATAAAAGACGGAATAGTTTGTATCTTTCGTTGGGGATTTCCTGGAAAAAATCGTCGGGTCTTCCTCCAATTTCTTATAAAAGATATTCAATCCGTCAGAATAGAAGTTAAAGAGGGTATTTATGCTCGGCGTGTCCTTTATATGGACATAAGAGGCCAGGGAGCCATTCCATTGACTCGTACTGATGAGAATTTTACTCCACGGGAAATGGAACAAAAAGCCGCGGAATTGGCCTATTTCTTGCGTGTACCAATTGAAGTATTTTAATAAATGAGCCGAGAAATGAATGCTTTCTCAGCAGGAGGGTAAAAACGCAAGAATCCTCTTTTTCTAGAACATAACTTAATTGAGGTTTCTTCAGAACATTCATTCGAGTCAAAGCAGACATATATGGAACAAGTAAAAAAAAACTCTTTTGGGGATCTTTTATATGTATCGAAATATACACAACTCAATTCCATAAAATCCATAAAAAAAGAATAAACAAATCGAAATATCTCATAATCAACCATTTCGAAATAAGGAAATATCCCCCTTTTTACTTGTTGGAATTGAGACTTTAAGATGATAATATCTTGTCATTTTTCGACGCTTCTTTTTGTACTCCTTAATGACCAATTGGATCTCTTATAATGATAACTAGCCAATTTATGTCGTTTTTTGCCACTCATTTTTCACAATATTCTTCAGAAAATTCTTCAGAAAATTCCCTCAATTATTCTATCCCTGACTACTCATAGTCAGTTAAATTTTTTCGAAATATTAGATATTTTTATAGAATGATAGAAAAGGAGTTCTTTCGTCTCAAAATCTGAATAATATTCATATTCATTATTTAATTTTGGGGGCATTCATCGAAAGGAGATATGTGCTTCGAATTTTACTATAGGGAAACAATATTTTTTATTATTTATTCATTCGAATTTTTCGTCTATTTCTTTCTTTTTTTCTAGATTCAAGACCTAACCACGAAATCACAAATAAAAAATAGTGAATAGATTAATAGGTTCGATAACTTGTAATAGAACTGATGCGTGAGAGAAATATTAGATTACATAGAGTCGACGAATGAGATGGGTTCATTAACAATTCACAGATGAAAAAATGGCAAAAAAGAAAGCATTCACTCCTCTTTTATATCTTGCATCTATAGTATTTTTGCCCTGGTGGATTTATCTCTTATTTCAAAAAAGTCTGGAATCGTGGGTTACTAATTGGTGGAATCCTAGGCAATCCGAAACTTTTTTGAATGATATTGAAGAAAAGAGTATTCTAGAGAAATTCATAGAATTAAAGGAACTCCTCTTCTTAGAGGAAATGATCAAGGAATACTCGGAGACACATCTACAAAACCTTCGTATAGGAATTCACAAAGAAACAATCCAATTAATCAAGATACACAACGAGGGTCGTATTCATACGATTTTGCACTTCTCGACAAATATAATCTGTTTCATTATTCTAAGTGGTTATTCTATTTTGGGTAATAAAGAACTTGTTATTCTTAACTCTTGGGTTCAGGAATTCCTATATAACTTAAGTGACACAATAAAAGCTTTTTCTCTTCTTTTATTAACTGATTTATGTATCGGATTTCATTCGCCCCATGGTTGGGAATTGATGATTGGCTTTGTCTACAAGGATTTTGGATTTGTTCATAATGATCAAATTATATCTGGCCTTGTTTCCACTTTTCCAGTCATTCTAGATACAATTTTCAAATATTGGATTTTCCGTTATTTAAATCGCGTATCTCCGTCACTTGTAGTGATTTATCATTCAATGAATGACTGAAAAATGGTCTACCTAATCCAATTTTAATGTTTCTTACTTTGCAGTTGTACATAAGCAAAACGTTGAAAATCGCTTTATATTTCTACCCATCCCGGAGATTCATCCTATATTCCTATATATTAATTAATTAATCGAGTCAAATTATTCCAGTAAATAACAGAATCGTGGATAGGAAACTCCATTAGTGACCTACCCCTATTTATTGTAGAAATTTTCGGGATCAATGATTGGACCATGCAAACTAGAAATACTTTTTCTTGGATAAAGGAACAGATTACTCGATCTATTTCCGTATCGCTCATTATATATATAATAACTCGTACATCCATTTCAAATGCATATCCCATTTTTGCACAGCAGGGTTATGAAAATCCACGAGAAGCGACTGGACGTATTGTATGCGCCAATTGCCATTTAGCTAATAAACCGGTGGATATTGAGGTTCCGCAAGCGGTACTTCCCGATACTGTATTTGAAGCAGTTGTTCGAATTCCTTATGATACGCAACTGAAACAAGTTCTTGCTAATGGTAAAAAAGGGGGTTTGAATGTGGGGGCTGTTCTTATTTTACCAGAGGGTTTTGAATTAGCCCCTCCCGATCGTATTTCCCCCGAGATAAAAGAAAAGATGGGTAATCTGTCTTTTCAGAGCTATCGCCCCAATCAAAAAAATATTCTTGTCATAGGCCCTGTTCCTGGTCAGAAATATAGTGAAATTACCTTTCCTATTCTTTCCCCGGACCCCGCTACTAAGAAAGACATTCACTTCTTAAAATATCCTATATACGTAGGTGGAAACAGGGGAAGGGGCCAGATTTATCCTGACGGGAGCAAAAGTAACAATACAGTTTATAATGCTACAGCATCAGGTATAGTAAGCAAAATCCTACGAAAAGAAAAGGGGGGATACGAAATAACCATAGCGGATGCATCGGATGGACG